TTCCAAATTCTTTAATTGGAAATGAATAAAATCTCCCCAAGTAGGATTTGAACCTACGACCAATCGGTTAACAGCCGACCGCTCTACCACTGAGCTACTGAGGAACAACGGCCAATTCTATCCTATCTATATTAGGATAGAATAAGATATCGAATAATATATACTAAGAGTTTGTAATATATTCCATAAGATAGATATCATATTCATAGAATATGATTGATGCCTTGGTGGTGAAATGGTAGACACGCGAGACTCAAAATCTCGTGCTAAACAGCGTGGAGGTTCGAGTCCTCTTCAAGGCATAATATTGAGATCTATTATTGAATTGGAATAAGTTCGCCAGCAGATCACGAAGTTTTGGTGATCTTATCTATCTAATGAAATGAATGGAGAGTCCATTTTGAAATCGTCCCGCCTGCAACCCCCGTAAACCAACGGATAAAGTAGATTATATATTCGATTTAGGAGATTGGTGACTTACCCATTCAATGACTTTGGCACTCGACATTCAAAAAATGGGTACTGTACTCTCGGGTCGGGTGAATTCCATAATAGACGCCTGTTGGCATGCCAACCTTCTTTCTCCTTTCAGGACAGGACCTATCTGAAAAGAAAGAAAATTCTGTACTTATTGGTCGTGAATATCTGAATAACCCCGTGGATCTCTTTATTTGCTTCAAAACAAGTAGGCTCGGTCAACGGCAATATGGATTATCGATATTAGGGGATCTTCTTAATTGAAAGATCCCCTAATATCAACTTGAGACGACGAGAAAGAAAGTATCTATTTTATTTCATTATTCAGTGAAACCAATCGTTCGTTATTGGAAGAGATAGTAACAACCAGCTCGTCTGGGAAAACCCATTTTTTTCTCAACAATGTCTTTGTGATTTGAGCCAATAGGGTTCCGTTAGATAGGAACAGATTTGATAAATATTGATAACTTTCGTATAGAGTATTAGAACGAAAAGATTCATTTGATACTGACCTATTGGTTCTAAACCATCTCTCGCGATCAATCAAAAATTTCAAATTCGGTTCTTCCATATTCTTCCTAAACCACCTTTCATTTAGATATTTCCAATCTTTTTTCTTGGTTTGGTAAGTCAAAAGTACCTTTTCATCTGGAGAAAATTCTTGATCAAATTCTTGATGTGAAAACACAGGATCCTCTTGGAATAGCAAAAAGAGTGGATCTGGGGGGTCCCAAATGAATTGGCTTATTTGAAAAAAGCCTTGTTCGTTGGAAGATGTCACTCGTGTCTGGTCCTGCATGGTTCCATCCTGCAAGAACTCCGAATCATTCTCACCGTTTTCATCATAATCATCTTTGTCCTGAAATGACCCTTCCCAATAGGGAAATTTCAATTCATTGGACCCTTCGTCAAAGAGAAAGCCCCAAGGGCGCCACAGTCTAGGAGCCCAAAGTATGTGATTGAATAAATCCTCCTCTAGCGGTTGCGGGTCGAAGACTCCTTCCCCTTGTTCGAACCCCGATTCATAGATTTCATAGAGAAATCTATGATCAACGATCGAAGAATACCCATTTTGAATCATATTTAAGGGATTTCTTGGTTCGGACCGAAGAAGCAACGGCACTCCATCATTATCAAACCGACTTCCGGTCTCGGAGGGTCCCAGCAGAGCACCTTCTATTTCTAATAGCCCATGAACTAGATCAGAATCATTCTCAAGGAGTCTATAAGAAGTGATCCTATCATTGTTTTCATTAGGTCCGGGTAGAGAGAAAAAGTCTTGAGCGACCGATCCGGCAGAACAACTCAAAAGATAAAGAAGTATAGTTAATTTCTTCATGCTTGTTCCAAGTTCGAAGTACCAGTTGTACAAATAAGAACCCCCCTCCTGACATGATGTCTTCTTCATATAGATAGATATAGGATCTAGAGAGCAATTACTGAGAAGTAGATTTTGTGAAACAGCCCTCCCTATCTGATAAACAAGGATCCCATGATCCTGAATCTCTCTTATATGAGATCTAAAATCCCAAGTTTGTCTATGAAGAGCAGATCGAATTATATTAGTGTCTATAATCGATTTCTTTTGTATAATACTAATCGATAGCGCCTCATTAGTAAGTGCTACAAGATCAGGTACATTAGAACCTAGAGTTATAGACCCCAATCGATTAGTATTGAATATTTGCTTTTCCAAGTGAAATCCCCTAGTATATGAAAGAGTAAAGAAGTGCTTTCTTTGTTGTGGAATAAGAAGCCTTCGTATCTTAATGCATGTACTTAATTTATCCGGCGCTATTAAAGAAGGGTCTACTTTTTTTGGAAGATGAGTAGAAGCAATAACAAGATTATTGCTAGTAGAACCTTTTTCATAATCTCTGGAAAGAGAGTTCACTAATATACCCAGCGATAAGTCATCCGACTCATTCCTATCGAGATCATGAATGTTTGGAAGAAAAATTATGCAAGGAGACATTGCTTTTACTAATTCGAATTGAAGTGTGAGATAGAACTGGTCTAGTTTCACCACGTCCGGTAGGATATCGGTAGATACCGGATCCTCCATACTTAGAAACTTCAATCGGCTATCAAGCTTACGGTCGAAATCGTCGCTATTATCCCTTTCATAATTATCGGGATTATAGCAATTACCCTCGGTATCAGGTAAAAGACTGTAAATGGTACCCTCTCTGTCATCAAACAGGTCGTCCTCACTATACGACGTATCAAAACCCGTAGCAAAGTCCTCCAGGAACTTGTTTACAAATACTGTAATGAAAGGAACATAGGAGGTTGTCGCTAGAGATTTGAGCAAATAGGATTGTCCAGTTGTTATAGAACCTATCACTAAAATACCCCTAGCAGGGGATAGGGCTAAGCGTAGCGAAAAGGGTTTCCCATGAGATGGGAAATCCAAACAACTAGCCGCACACGGGATTTTTGAATAAGTGATTGTCTGATAATGAGCGAGGAATACCCGTCTTTCTGCTAAGCAGGATGTATTGAACTCATAATTCATTAGATCCTTTTTATGAATGTCAAATAAATATCGTAAGTAAATTGTTCCCGGTTGTTCAATCATTTGATAACCAGAGTTATTCTTTGATAACTCATCACTATTCGTCATACTCACTAAAATTTGATCCATCCTTTTTTCTGTCGTTAAGGTAGAGAATTCAAGTAAGAATTGTCTTTCTTTATCAGCAAGTAAATCACTATTCGAGATCCAGGATTCTATTTTATCATTAATCCAATCACTATTCATGTTTTTTCTTTTTTTTATCAATGAATAGAGTGCTTTACTTGTATGACTTAAATGTCTCGTATTTTTCAAAAACGCGATTCGATTGATGGGATTTGGTATAATACTTATGAAATCCATGAGATTAAAACCTTTACCCCTTGGGATGTTGCCGCCAGAAGGCGAACCTCGTCTTTCTTCTCGAAAATTTTCGAATTGTTCTAGAGCAATTTGAAAAATATACTGTAACCAGAAAGAATTTTGTTCTAATGGAAGATACGTATCCAGAAGTTTTTGCAATTCAATGATGTAGGATGGAATCATCAACGATTTGACCTGTTCGAACTCTGTCTGTAACTCATTAGAGAATCGAGAAACAAAGAAAAGATGTGTATGAACTAAATATCCACTAATAAGAAGAAGTAAAAGGATTGAAAACAGGAACTCCTGAATATTTAGTGATCTCAGATGTGTCGATATGAATGGTGACTCATTATTTGTGTGAAAAAGATCTTTGTACACTTCGACAAGATAATTATGTAAACACTTACTCGAAATCTCACTTATAGGACCCTGTTGTGCAAGAAACAGTTTTTTCCGAAGAATTGCCTTGGCTCCATGGATAAGATTAGGCAAAATAGATAAAAATTTTTTCAATTTAGGACTCTTCTTTAGTATCACAAATAGGTCTGAAAAAGTCTGTATAAATAGGAAAAGTAGATTTTTTTGCCCTGTCCTGGTAAGGAACAACGGTATTATATATGGGTACAATGGCTTACACCATTTGGAGAGAACGGTTGAAAAACTACTCTTTCTTTGAAACTTTCTATACATCTGCCCTTTTTTAAGGAATTTTTTGAGAGGTTTTTTTTTCCTCTTTTCGGATGGTAAAAATTTCTCAGAATATAGAGTATATAGAGTGTCACCCAAATCAGTGTCAAGCAAATCTATGTTTGAATCGAAATCCAAATACTTATGCAACTTCTTCCATTTTGGATCAGACAGATTAATAGCGGAAAGACGTTGACGATAAGTTCTTTCAAAATCCACTATTTCTTCCTCTGTTAGAGGTGTTCCAGAAATGTCCGCGATCGAGTAAATAGCTCTAGGAACGCGAGTTGGAAAATGGAAAGATTTGTACAAGTCATATCCGTCATCACCACTTTGCGGAAAATTATTTGCTATCAATATGTTAGAGACCTCTAACTCGCTTGGTGAAATAGTATCTCTGTCCAAAAAAGCATGTTTTTTTTTTCCGTCGCCCAAAGAAAATATTTTCGTTCGACTGAACAAGACATTGAGGAATTGTTCATACAAAAAATCATAATTACAGGACCTTTCCCCATAAAAAGAGAATCTTTTCTTACAATCGAAAGAGAAGTTATATGGATTATTCAAGAATCGAAGTCGATTTACTTTATAAAAAGAGGAAATCAATGAACTTCTATGAAAACATTTCACAGGATTCAGCCAATTGTGTTGATTTGCTATCTCATTGATCAATAATTTAGATTTTTGAGAAGTATAATAGTCATCCAATAATAGGGCTTTCTTTTTTTTCAAATGAACCGTTTGCAGACCTATTGATTCTAACAACTGATTCCCGAGTGCATCATTCATACGTTTCAATTCATCTATATGGATCTGGGACCTATGAACGGGCATACTCCCGAAACTCACAAAGAAAAAAGGAAGTGAGTTAGAGAAAAAGGGAAGAAGCTTGGACAAAAACAAACAAAGTGACTTAGAAAAATCTTTTTTGTCGATAACCTTAGAAAAATCTTTTTTGTCAATAACCTCAGACCAATCAATCGAATATGCATTCATATGTAATCGATCGAACACTACTTGAAAACGGCTATTCTCCTCAGATAATCGATCGAACACTACTTGAAAACGGCTATTCTCCTCAGAAATGAAATGGTCCAAATGTTCCTGGAAATTCTTGCTCCCCTTAGACCATTTGTATTTATCTGTATTTGGATCCTTATTCACGGATCTCTCAGTTCGATAAATAAAAATAAGAGGATCAAAGCATTTCTTCTGACTCTTTTTCAAATTTGAGAAACGTTGATTGATCATGTGTTTCCTTCGAGGTATATGATTCAGAATATCATTTTCATACCTTTGAATTACATATTCTAAGTTGCGATTGAATCGATTACCTTGAAAATAATTCCCACAAGAGGTCTGGACCCATTTTTTTATGATCTTTGGATAAAAAGATTCATTCGCTTCGTAAAAAAGCCGAGGCAGAACCAATAAAGATTTCTTTTTTGATTCATCCCTGGAGTTGCATACCTCACTCACAAATGGTTTATCATCAATTTTCGAAAAATCAATAGAAAAAGAGAATCCATTACGATACACCAGATCCGGCTTAGTTATTGAGAGATTGAATATATTTGCCATTTCTTGAAATCTCTCTTCTGATTGAAAATCGCGCTGTAACAAGTACCCCCCCCTATTCTGGTCATGGAATAGATCAAATAAACCAAAAACTAGATTTTGGTTCAAGAATGAAATATGATTTTGAACTGTCAAAAGTTTATCCTTTGCAACCCTATCACATCCTCCATCGGATGAAATAGGATGAATTGAGACATTCTTTTGTAAATACATGATTATCTTAACTATATTGGCTATTTCTTTATTTTCCGATTGCCTCGAAAGAACAAAAGAAACATCTTCTTCTTTCTTAAATAATTTCAGATCTTGAGCGGACTTCTCAGTAGGATTCAAATCCAGATGAAGTTCTGACCATCTGTCGGCGAAAAAAGAGCAATTATCTCTCTCAGAGATATTTTTTTCTTTTGGACCAGACAGGAGCGGAACAATCAACCTAGTCATGACCAACCTATTGATATTGATATTGATATTGAACGAATCTTTTGAGTCTTCCAATGGATCATTACCGGATCCAATGGAATTTATTTGTATAGGAAGAAGCCCTGTCAAATAAATATTTTTTTTTTCGATCATCCTTCGATTGTTAATACGATATATAAGGATCGCTAGTAGAAAAAATACAAAATTCTTGATCGTGAAATATCTTGTTAAACCGCGTGAAACTAGGATACTCCAAATTCTGGAGTCTAAGAGTTTTATCAAACTCTCTTGATGGAAAAAAATGTGAATGACAGATATCGCTGAATTGAATTGTGTCCAGGAATCTGGGAAATAGGAAGAATTCTTGCTCTCTCTAAAAATTTGTCGCAATTCTAAAATCCACATGTCTAACTCATTGTTCTTCATTTGATTCATATGACCCCCTTTAAAAAAATTAAAAAAGAAATGATCTTTTTTTTTATGTATTTATTTATATCTAATATGTATTTATATCTAATCTAAACTGAGATAGATATATCATCATATCAGTAACTTGATTTGATATTGCTATTTCACTGTTAACCTCTTGACCTAAAAAAAGTAGTCTGTCGTAAAAAAGTTGATGGTATAAGTCAATCCAAGTAGCTTCATCATCTCCAGGAACTTCAAAGGCTACCTTTGGAACACCTACTGGCATAAACATAAAAAAATGATGAAGTTGTCTGTCACTAGCATTTGACTTTGGTGTGAAGTTGTGCAGATTATATATATTTATCTATGATCTATATATATATTTTATTTTATATTCCGAAAAGAATATGAAATTCAGAAAAGAATATGAATGTTTTAATCTTCAAGTTTTTAGTTTTACTATATATCATATTAAGTATAAGATATAAGCTTTTTCCAATAGAAGAAGTTTGACCCCTCCCATTAATAATGTTTTAGTTTTCTTTATTGGTGGGGTCTTATATATTCCATTTTCATGTGCCTCACAACCCGAAAGAATTCGGGGGGAGGGGTCATTTCGTTTTTTGATCTAGAATGAATAGTTTCAAGAGATGAGAGAATTAAGAATACCCACTAGAAATACTAATCCAATCCATACTGATGTACCAGAAAAGACAACCTTTTTGTTACTTGACCAACCATCAGGAGAAGCAAATACAACAGGTACACTAATTAATAAAATGGATGAAGTAACAATTAATGCAAAAACAGCTAATTGAAACGCAATAGTCATGTTTATAATCCTCTAATTTACCAACAAAAGAACTATACCATTTGATCCCCCAACCCCTTTTGACCCCTTCAAAAAAGAAATAAAAAACACATTATCATTATGGAGGGTTTTATCATGAATCCATTGATTTTAGATGACACTCCTTATTGAGGCATGGATCGAGGGGTAGTTTTTTTTAGGCATGCTGGATCATGCATATATAATAGAATAT